GACTTCCAAGGAACGAATTGATAGTTTTACCAGCTATGGGTCGAGCGAATAGAGGCCTTCGCCCCAATTCAGCTCTGGAAATGTCATCAGAACGGAGAACCATGGATCTGCTCATCCGAACCTTTCAGTACTCCAAAGAGACTGTTGTTTCCATATTTTTCCGAACTACTGGGAGTGAGTACACCCTTATCCTTGTTTTTGGCGATTTCGCATTAATATCAATAAGGACAGGGAACGTTTTACCTACTCCTAACGGTCGGAGCGAGCCCTTGAATAAAGTGGATCTCCCCAAGTAGGATTTGAACCTACGACCAGTCAGTTAACAGCCGACCGCTCTACCACTGAGCTACTGAGGAACAACGGGGGGTTAGATCTCATATACGTTCAAGACTCTTGTTCTTTGGACCGACCTACGACCGGTGCATGAACCATTGAGAAGCCCAAAGCTTCCTTCGGAACTTCTGGAACATACACCCCACCCTATATTATAGGGAGAGAAGGTGACGATAGCAATCCCCTTCGCCTCCCCGCCTCCAGGACAAGGGGAGGCGGCGGTCAACCATCACCATGATCTTCTCCACGATGCATATTGATCAATCGATCTCCACGGTGCTGCGGACCCGCCAGTTCGCTAGGTATACTCACTCCACCGAAGGGCAACAAAGACCTCTCTCTCCCTGCCAGGGACAAGGGGCCTGCTTCTTATCCTAAGAGCTAGAAGGTAATGGTGAGATAGTCTCAACTAACCTACCTTACCTGTCCGAGCCCTTCATTGAGTGAAACGAAGCGGACATCATGGCACTTGGAACTGCTATTCGATCATAGAATTGATTTCGATCAAGCAGGAGAAGGTCCCCCTGTCGGCCCTTTCATCTCTCTGCCCGCTCCATGCTGTATAGCCTTCGGATCATGGGCTGGTTGAATGCTGGGATACGTGAGATTAGATCCGATCTGCCCGGTGATTTTGGTAGATAAAGATAAAGTGGTGGGAAGTGCTGAAGTGAGAGGAATCCATATCAGCGATCGTACCGTCATTACTTCAATGATTGTAATTCTACCTGATCAATCACTCTTTTTTATCTGTATTTTCTTTCTCAGCATTTCATTTTAAGAAGAATCCTTTTTTGAATGATGGAATATCAGTTCTATATATGTTCCATATAGATAGATAGATATCTATCTATCTATAATGAAATGAATCCAAAATGGAGGAAGGGGGAATAGAAAGGGGAAGGAAGAACAGAAAGAGAACAGGGGGACGGAGGGGATGGAGAGAAGGGAAGGGGACGAAGAATTGCAAGGGGACATAAAAGATCGATCTATCGATACAGAGAATGAGAGATTAGTCAAAATCTCACATCAACGAATCCATATAAAAATAAAAATTGTCAGTAGAAAGATTACTACAAAAAACAAGAATCCAAATAGATAGGAAGATGTCCGTCCCCCCCCTAAATATTTCATTCCCTCTCCTACAAAGAGACCCAGGATACCGACTCTATCTATAATTCCATCAATTACCCATCGATCAAATAAATAAGTTAGTTCAGCTAATCTCCGTATACCCATAGTAAATATTTTGTTATAATATATGTCTATGTAGCCTCGGTAATATGACCAATTGTATATGACATTGATGAATCGGTCTGGGATACCCTTTAGCCGGGAATCCCTTTTATACCATAAATATGGTGAGGAGAAATTAAAATTTATAGGTCCATATAGGACAAAGGCCACGAATGTGCTAGAAAATGCTATACCAACTGAGGGAATCGCATCTACAAAAAATTCGGACCAATTTTCAGGATGGTTCTCATGGAAATGGTTCATCGATAGAGTCAACCGTTGGGATAAGATATCAGAACTTATTTCTCCTTGAACAAAAGAAACTCCTATAGATCCCACAAATAGAGTGAATAGTCCCAGTACAAGTGAAGGCAATAGCATTGTATTGTCCGATTCCTTGGGATATGGAGGATCCCCTTTATCGAGAGGATGAGTAATAACCAGATATTCCATAGGTTTACCATCGAATTGTTCCATCTTCCCTGAGAATTTAAATACTCCTTCAGAGGAAGAAGAGTTCTTATTTCCCGGTAATTGCGGCATAGAACCCATTTCAGTTTCGGTGAATGTACCAGATTCTTTTTCTCCCCACATAGAGATCGAATAGAACGGAATAGGGTCGTTATACAAATTTACGCGGAGATCTCCTTCGAAAGCAAGAAAATACATACGAGACATGTAAAATGCAGTAAATCCTGCTGCGGATCGAGCTATCCCCCCAAGAATGGTAGAATATAGCCAACTATCACTAATAATTTCATCCTTAGACCAAAAACAAGCAAAGGGGGGAATACCACAAAGAGAAAGTGTACCTAAAAGAAAGGTTGTTCCTGTAATTGGCATGTATTTACTTAAACCACCCATGAGAGCCATATTCTGACTTTCAGCGGGGCAATATCCAACAAGAGATTCCATGGAATGAATCACTGATCCAGATCCTAGGAACAATAACGCTTTAGAATAGGCATGTGTAATCGGATGGAACAAAGCAGCTCGATAAGAACCTGTACCTAGAGCTAACACCATATAACCTGATTGGGACATAGTAGAATAAGCCAAACCTCTTTTAAGATCACTTTGAGCAAGAGCCATAGTCGCTCCCAATAGAGCCGTTATTCCACCTGTCCAAGAGATGAGATTCATTATGAAAGGTAGAGCTTTGAAAAGAGGGAACAATCGAGCTACGAGAAAAATTCCTGCTGCTACCATAGTAGCGGCATGTATAAGAGCTGATATAGGGGTAGGCCCTTCCATAGCATCAGGTAACCATACATGAAGTGGAAATTGTGCGGATTTAGCTACTGGACCTAAAAATAAGAGAAAAGCACACAGAGTAGCAAAGAATGAACTAACTTCATTACTAGCAATCGATTCGTTAGATCTTCCCAATAAATATCTAAATTCGAAACTACCCGTTATCTGATAAAATCCTAGAATTCCTAATAATAGTCCAAAATCTCCTATACGATTAGTAATAAACGCTTTTTGACAGGCATTGGCTGCACTGGGTCGAGTAAACCAGGAACCTATTAATAAATAAGAACACATTCCTACTAATTCCCAAAATATATATATTTGTACTAGATTAGGGCTAATCACTAGTCCCAACATAGAAGCATTAAAAAGACTAAGATAAGCAAAGAACCTCACATATCCTTGGTCATGAGACATATAATTATCACTGTAGATCATAACCATGATTCCGACAGTAGTAACTGATATTGGCATAATGGAAGTAAGTGGATCGATCAAATAGCCCAACTCTGGGGAAAAATTCTTATTAATGGTCCAGGACCATAAATATTGATAGACGGGACCACCTGTAATTTGCTGCAAGAATAGATTGAAAGAAAGGAGCATAGCTATACCTAGCAGGGAAATGCTGATAAGAGCCCATATATGATGAAGACCCCTGGTTGCCCTTGGAAAAAGTAAGGATCCCGATCCTATTGGCACAGAGGCTGAAAGTGGAAGGAAAGGCACGATCCAAACATATTTATATATAAGTTCCATAGGAAGATCGAGTAATTTTTAGAAAGATTTTTTCTCTTTTTTTTTTTTTTCTTTTTTTTTTCCATTTCCCATTACTGGTTTCCGATCCACTGGATTACGAAAGGAACAAATAAAAAGGGGTCGTAAATCAGGAGGAACGATGGGATGGATTCCATCCATCTATTTTTCCTTCTCCTTCCACAAATAGAAAGTTCGAGCTGATTAATCATTAATTAATATGAAATGCCAGATGAATAGGAACCCTAGTTTCTTCAGGTACTCATCAACGAGATAGAGTTGTGCACATCCAAAATTGTACACTTTTCCCATATATTATCTTATATCACATAGATTTTTATAAACCAATAGAGATGTTTGACACTCTGGTCCTGCAAAAATATTCATGATAAAACCTGACAAGAATCGAACCAATTAGAGAGCTATTCTAGATTATGATATTTGATCGAATCTGTTCGATACATATTCGCTCCTAATCTTAAATAACAAGTATATACGTAATAATTGGAATCAGGAGTGAACAACTCCGAACGGGCCAGATAGATCTTATGGTATTTGTCACTCCACATCATTAGGATTAGGACCGGATGGATGGACGGAATGCCAAAATATCCATTTATTACTATTGATTTACCATAGATCTATTACTAATATCAGACATTCTCGGCTGTAAAATGAAATAAGAGGGATAATCCCACAGGATTCTCCTGGAGATGAACTGACCAATTAAGTAAGAAATGCATTTCCTAGAAAGAGGACACGGTGTACGTAGGTTAAGACATCGACAAAATTCGATTTGATCCGTAGTAGATTCTATCTGTCCAAAGAAATGAGAACGAATGGATTCTGCAGTAAATAAATCATTATTCATATAACGAAATAATGTAATTTTATCACAAATTATGAAGATTTCGAGGAGCTAGATCTTTAAACTTTTAGAATAGAAATAACGAGAGATATACATATAGAGATATACATATCTCTATATGTACGTATATCTCTATACTGCATAGAATAACGCGATATATACAAGATTGAATATCAATCTAATAATATTTATCTAGATAGATAATATTTATCTAGATAGATAGATATGTACATATATGTCTATCACATCGAAATATATGAATGAAAAGCATTGTTCATCATGGCAGTTCCGAAGAAGCGCACTTCTAAATCCAGAAAACGAATTCGTAAAAATGTTTGGAAGGGAAAAGCAGATCAGGCCGCGGTAAAAGCTTTTTCCTTAGCTGAGTCTATCTCGACCGGTCGGTCAAAAATTTTTTACTGCACAACAAATGATAAGCCCTCTGGATCATCTAAATCCACATCCATTAATGAATCCAATGATTCATAACATCAACAAGTATGCCCCCTAGTAGAGGGCAATAATGGGAAAGAAGTCATTCCCTGGCTCTTTCGAACAATACTGGGAACGATACTGGGGTCGGACAGACAAAGAGACAAATCATGATTCGGTTTCACTACAGCATTCATTTATGACCGACTGAGAGAGGGGGATTCCTTAACCATTCTTCCGATTCTTAAACCATTCATCCATACTTCCTTTACCGCTGGGGAAAGATTCCCCAGCATCATTCTTCAGAAGAATCCCGGATTAATTTAGCATTACCCTTATTTATATTTCTGATAGCTTTACCTCATCAACATCTTATTGAATATCTATTTATATGGATAGATATCTATTTAAATAGATATGTATTTAGATAAGAACCTCGGAGTAATTAGTTTAATTTTAAATAGTTATAGAACCTACGGGATCATCTGAGTATAGTATTCACACACAAAATCACTCGTTCATTTTGGATGACTCGAATCTATGTGTTACTGTGTCACTCGAGCGAATTATTGCTCAGATCTCGGTAAATAATTCCTAATTCCTAATTTCAGATATCGGGATTCATCTTTCTCTTACTCTTCTTATTCCATTCGGGATTTCACACAATTGCTAGATACAGAATAGGAACTTAATAGATCCATTTTACTCCTCAACGGTTATCTCCTTTATGGTCATATAGAGAAAGTGCTCGATTTTTTAAGATGACTCATGGCTAGAGATACAATAACTCTAGCCATTTATGACCCGTTTTCAAGAACATAGGAAGAACATAATTCTAAGGGGACTGGCCAAAGTATAGATGTATAACCTTGCACAACATCTTAGTATATCTGATCCCCGCCCGTCATTGGCCCCCCATTAATGGCCTAGCTCTCACTTTCCAGAACGTGATTTAAGGGGAATGAATAATCCATTTTTTTTTTTTTTACATTCCAATAGCTCGAGAAACTCTTCTTACTAAGCCCGCGATATTCACAAATCGTTATCGGTAAAGTTACGGCATGAAATCTTTTTCCATGTATCTCTCTTCCATGTTCGGGATCTAGCTGCTTCCATTCTATCAAGATAATTTAAGAGATCTCTTGTTCAATGATGGAATTTAATAGGACTCTTCATTCCCCTTCGGAGCAGCAGGATTTGAACCTGCGACCTCCATCACCCCAAGATGGCACGCTACCAAGCTGCGCCATGCTCCGTTGTAATGATCAACATCACATTGATTCAATGTCCGAACTTAGATTTCTAACATCCCCCAATCTCCATTAATTACTCCCCCTGTTAAACCTGTTTTGAACACATTGACGATCTGGCACAAATGGGTTAGTATGTCTTTACCAAGCCGCCATGGTGAAATTGGTAGACACGCTGCTCTTAGGAAGCAGTGCTAGGGCATCTCGGTTCGAATCCGAGTGGCGGCATTCTTAGAATAAAATTCCGTTGATCTCCCTCCTATTCTGTTCAATTCATTTCTATTTATCTTTTATTTATAATAGATCACTCTTTTCTATTGACTATTTTTAATTTATCCTATCGTATTTCTATTATCGATCCTATTTTAAAATCAAATGAAGAAATGGGTTTATTATGATATTCATAACCTTAGAACATATATTGGCTCACATTTCTTTTTCTCTCATTTCTGTTGTCACTCTCGCTTATTGGGGAACCTTGGTCCATCAAATTGAAGGGCTAAGTAGTTCGGGAGGAAAAGGCATGATAGTTACTTTTGTCTGTACAACGGGATTATTAATTACTCGTTGGCTTTATTCGGGACATTTACCGTTAAGTAATTTGTATGAGTCATTCATGTTCCTTTCATGGAGTTCATCTGTGATTCATATAATTCTAGAAGTACGAAGCCAAAAGGATCGAGGATTAGGTGCAATCACTGCACCAAGCACTATGTTAACTCATGGTTTTGCTACTTCAGGTCTTCCGAAGGAAATGCAACAATCTGCAATGTTGGTACCTGCCCTGCAATCCCATTGGTTAATGATGCATGTAAGCATGATATTACTCAGCTATGCAACCCTTTTATGTGGATCCCTATCATCAATAGCTTTTCTGATCATTACATTTCGGAGAAATAGAAGGATTCTTTCGCTTCTCAGTGCGAGGGACAATTCATTCATTTGGCCCTTTCCCTCCAGGAATAATTTGTATTTACATGAACAAGAAAAGAGTGATTTGCAAAACACTTTTTATTTGTCATTCACAAATCATCGTAAATGTCAATTGACTCAACAATTAGATTATTGGAGTTATCGTGTTATTGGTCTAGGCTTTCTTCTTTTAACTATAGGTATTCTTTCTGGAGCAGTATGGGCTAATGAAGCATGGGGATCTCGTTGGAGTTGGGATCCTAAAGAGACTTGGGCATTGATTACTTGGATCATATTTGCAATTTATTTGCATACCAGGGTGAATAAAGGTTGGCAAGATGAGAACCCGGCAATTATAGCTTCTTTAGGATCTTTTATAGTTTGGATCTGTTATTTGGGGGTCGATCTATTAGGAATAGGTTTACATAGCTATGGATGGTTGATTTAGCACAGAACTAAAAATGGACTTGGACCCGGGATTTATGGAAGAAAAAAAGAAGAATATATTCCATAAAGAAGAATATATTTCATATAGTATAGTTATTATAATAGTATAGTTATTATACGGAATTGATAAATGGAATTAGTAATTTTTTCAAGTTCTTTCAAATAGTTATTCTAATATGATCACTACTTGAAATAATTTGAATTACATCCGAAACAAATTAATTGTTCATTATTTTGACCCCATCCTATTCCTCTCTCTTCGAGAGATGAATAGGATAATTTGATTGTATCCCATGACTATCTAGTTGACAATTTATCTGATGAAAAGTTCGAAAGGAGTTATTCATGGAAGGATCGGAACATAATAGCTTCCACTTTCTTATCCCATAGAGATAAGACTAAATCAGGATAAGGACCAGTACCTATTACTGGCAGAAAAAGACAAATCGAAATAAAGATTTCTCGTGGTCCAGAATCCTTTAAATAGGGGTTCAAGACGTTCAAAAACTTATATCCATAGAACATTCGACGTAACATAGATAATAAATGAATAGGAGTTAATATCATTCCAATTGCCATTATTGCAGCAATAACTATTTGAAAAGTCAAAGAATACTTACGACTAGTAATTATTCCCAGAAGTACCATAGATTCCGCTACGAAACCACTCATTCCTGGCAATGCGAGGGAAGCCATTGAAAAGCTACTGAACATAGTAGATATTTTGGACATTGGTATAGCCATTCCTCCTATCCCGTCAAGAAAAAGAGTACGTATCCCATCGTAACTTGTTCCTGCCAAGAAGAAAAGTGCAGCACCAATTAATCCATGAGAAATCATCTGCAAAATGGCTCCATTAAGACTCGTATCTGCCATGGAACCAATTCCTACAATTACAAAACCCATATGAGATACTGATGAATAGGCTATTCTCCTTTTCAAATTACGTTGACTCAGAGAAGTTAGAGCTGCATAGATAATTTGAACCGCTCCTACTATTACCAACCACGGTGAAAATAGAGAATGAGCATGAGGTAATAATTCCATATTAATTCGAATTAATCCATATCCCCCCATTTTCAATGGAATTCCAGCCAAAAGCATACATGTACTATAATGCGCTTCCCCATGAGTATCCGGTAGCCAGGTATGTAAAGGGAGAATTGGCAATTTGATGGCATGAGCGATGAAGAATCCTAAATAGAATACTATTTCCAGTACTACAGGATAATATTTATTAGCCAATATTTCAAAATCTAATGTTGGTCCATCAAATCCATAGAGACCCATACTTGAAGCTCCCATTGAGATAAAAATAGAACCACCTGCAGTGTACAAAATGAACTTTGTAGCCGAATATAGACGTCTTTTTCCTCCCCACATGGATAGAAGTAGGTAAACGGGAATTAGTTCTAGCTCCCACATGAGAAAAAAAAGTAGAATATCTCGAGAAGCAAATAATCCTACTTGGCCACTGTACATTGCCAACATCAAGAAATAGAACAATCGGGGATTTCGGGTAACTGGCCAAGCGGCTAAAGTGGCTAAAGTAGTAACAAATGACGTCAATGAAATAGGTCCAATAGAAAGTCCATCAATTCCCAGTCTCCAATGAAGGTCAATAAGATCTATCCAGTCATAATCTTCTTCCAATTGGATCAATGGATCGTCGAAATGAAAATGATAACGAAATGTATAGGTCATTAGAAGGAATTCTAATAAGCAGATACCCAGAGTATACCATCGAATTATATTATTCCCTCTATGAGGGAACAATGGGATTGAGGAACCCGCAGATATGGGCAAAATAACAATTATTGTTAACCAGGGTAAATCGCTCATGATGAAAATGGAAGTAATTTTCTATAGAAAAACCCATGCTCAATATCTCGGGTTGAGCATGGGTTTTTACCAGTGAAAGAAAAAAAAGGAGAATAATAAATAGGAGATAGATCTAACAATTTTTGTGGTCTATGTTTATTAGTAAGCTAGACCCATACTGCGAGTTGTCTCATGCCACAAATAAACACGTACACTCAAGAAATCTGTTGGACAAGCAGATTCGCATCTCTTACAACCTACACAATCTTCTGTTCTTGGAGCAGAAGCAATTTGCTTAGCTTTACATCCTTCCCAAGGTATCATTTCCAATACATCTGTGGGACAAGCTCGTACACATTGAGTACAGCCGATACATGTATCATAAATTTTGACTGAATGTGCCATTGGATCTATTAACTCCCATTAGTTAGGATGTCAGAAGTTATCAATTTGATAAGATCTTATAATATAGATCAATAACAAGATATTATTGATATCAGACGAATTAGTAATTGTACTATCAGTGATATTATGAATGGATATATTTATATCATGCATCTGTTCAGTAGGGTGAAGTTACTTGTATAACTTCGATCTTTCTGGATTCTACTAAATCTGACTCAATTGTGTTGGTCAGATACAATTTGTTAATGAGTTCGATATGGATTGAATAACGCTTTTCATCGATAATAATAATACATTGATTTCGATTACATGCAGATAATAGGTATATCTACTATATACATAGATTTGTGTATCTATATCTATTTATATAGATTGATAGATGGATATACCTATTTTTTATTTGTAGATTTAGAAATCTACTTATTCCCGATCAATCCGGAGATTCTATGTGCTCTATTACCATTTTGACAAATTAAATTGATCGATACGAGTCGATTTTCTGTTACGATATATTGCTAAAGCAATAGCTAATCCAATGGCTGCTTCAGCGGCTGCAATAGCGGTAACAAAGATCGAGAAGATGTCTCCCTTTACTTGTCGACTATCAAAATAATTGGAGAATGTTACGAGATTGACATTAACCGCATTCAGTATTAGCTCAAGACACATAAGTGCTCTAACCATGTTCCGACTTGTGATCAGTCCATAAATACCGATAGAGAACAAATAAGCACCTGAAATAAGCGCATGCTCGAGCATAATTGATAAACTCCCTATTAACCTCGATTGATCTAGATACGAACAGAAGTTCTATAAAGTTTATTATTTTATATTATCTGGAAGATCAAAGATCATACTTCTCCTAATATCACGATACTTCACTCGATATTTGACATTCAAACTATTTCCTCTCGGCGAGCTATAGTAATTGCTCCCACGAGGGCAACTAAAAGTATTATAGAAAGAAGTTCGAATGGAAGGAAAAAATCAGTTGATAAATGAGCCCCAATACGTTGAACGTTGTTTGTTAAGTCCTGTTCTAAAATTTGATTCGATTTTGTAGTCATAGATATCTCGGACCATGATGTGTTCAGGATAATAGTAATTAATGAACAGAAGAGACTCGTACAAACTACTAAAGTGATACCATCTCCGACGGTCCAGAGAGGAACAAAATTTGGATCTTTTTGATTATTCATCAACATCACGGCAAACACGATCAAGACATTGACAGCTCCTACGTAGATCAGGATTTGTGCAGCAGCTACAAAATCTGCGTTCAATAAAATATATAATAAAGATATACAAACAAGAACCGGTCCCAATGAAAGAGCAGAATAAATTATATTGGTAAGTAGTACTACTTCCAAACCTCCTAATATGAGACCCAGCTCTAGAGGGACCAAAAGAATATCACGTATCGGCCCAGGTAGATCCATTATATGTACGGTAAGTTCCAATATTACTTCTCACAATCCCATTCACTAAACAAAGAAGTTACCCTATCCATATACCTATTTTATATACCAACATGAATATCCATACTGCAACTATTCGGATATGTAAATTATATAGACTGATCCAGAATTAGATTGGTCAAGAATATATTATAATCAATGATATATCATTGGTCATATTCCTAGTGTAATTTTAAACAGAATTACTAATTCCCAGTCAATTCGAAAAAAAAAAAATAGGGTCCCTATTCATCGGTTCTCCCTGATCGGAACTTCAGATTGAATCCGGAGAACTGGTAACAGTTCTTGGATCTAAATGTCCGTCCATAGTTTTCTCGGACAAAGAAGTTGAACTGAAAATTGTTCGAATTGTAGAATCTTCAATCACCGATATTGGTGAACGTCCTAGAGCAATCTGATCATAATTCAATTCATGACGATCATAGGTCGAAAGTTCATATTCTTCAGTCATCGACAGACAATTTGTGGGACAATATTCGACACAATTCCCACAAAAGATACAAATTCCGAAATCAATGCTATGATTTTCTAATCGTTTTTTTCCGATATCTCTTCCAAAGTTCCAATCAACAACGGGTAGATCGATCGGACATACACGGACACATACTTCACGAGCAATACATTTATCAAATTCGAAATGAATCCGTCCGCGAAATCGTTCTGATGGGATCAATTTGTCATAGGGATATTGAATAGTCATGGGTAAACGATTCATGTGATATAGGGTAACCATAAAACCTTGACCAATATATCTCGCAGCTTGTATCGCTCGTTGACTATAATCTATGAATCCAGTCACCATGGAAAACATATGGTAGATATCCTTGAATGGATCATTTCGTGTCTATTCTATTTCTTTCTCTTTATAGATGTATTCAATCTACCAATTTCGGATGTGTTACAGAATCTATTTTTGGAATGATATTTTGTCACAATAAAAGAAGTTGAAAAGAAGCTGTCAGTAATAAATTACCCAGAGCGATAGGTAAAAGAAATTTCCAACCAAGATCCAATAATTGGTCTATCCTCATTCTGGGCAAAGTCCATCTCGCCGTGATAGAAATGAACAAGAACAGATAAGCTTTAGCTAATGTGATAAGGATCCCCATCGTTATGCCAAGGACCTCACTAGTTCCATTAATAGAATCCCATTCGAAATATTCCGAAATTGGTATGGATGGAATGGAAAAGTTCCATCCGCCCAAATAGAGAATTGTCACAAATAATGAGGAAGCTAATAGATTCAGATAGGAAGCAACGTAAAATAAACCAAATTTTATACCCGAATATTCGGTTTGATAACCCGCTACCAATTCTTCTTCCGCTTCTGGTAGATCAAAAGGCAATCTTTCACATTCTGCTAGGGAAGAGATAAAGAAAGCTATAAACCCTATAGGTTGACGCCACAAATTCCATCCCCAAAAACCATATCTAGACTGTGCTTCAACTATATCAACCGTACCTAAACTGTTGGATAATTATAGTCGATAATAGCATCACCGTTCTCATCTCTATTCCGAAACCGTACGTGAAACTTCAGCTTCATACGGCTCCTCAATGGCCATCGAGAAGTAGAAAGAACAATCCTTTTATATTATCTCGTTATGCACCTCGCACAATGGGGAAAGAGAATAAAAGAGAAAAGAAACATCGAAGTGTTCATGAATTGGACCAATGAGATTCTGTCTGCTACAATAACAAGAGCTTTTGAACCTATCTTGACCTTCACAATTCTTTGTTAGTAAAAATTAGGATCCATTAATGAAATACTACAACAATTACTTTTTCCCACTATGGATCCATATTCCATTTCACTCGAGATTCCGTCAATCACGAATGAGACTTCGGCAGTAGTCCATTGATTCAAATTAGATCTTTATGAAAAAAAGGAGAAGAAACATCCTTTATCCATCTTTTCGTGGGAGAAGGAGAGGAGAACTGCAAAAAGGATTACTTCGTTCCTGATAGTCATTCCTTTTTAAGTAAATAGGAACATACTCCAGATCGGGGTTCTGGGGAAGTACTACTTGATCATCCCTACCAACGTCAAGTCCTCATTATCATCCCATTGATATAGAAACATTTCTCGAAATATGTTTCGTTATCTCTCACTAACCTTTCGTGCATTTTTGTGTTCCTGACCATCTACTTTTGCTCGATCTTCAGTATGATAGTATGAGCTTCATACAGTTTTTTTTTTTTTCCTTTGCCCCCGCTGTCAGGCCTCGATACTAATATCTTAACTGGGGTACACAGTTTTCACTGGTTGTGCATGCCTTCACTCTTGTACAGGGGATGGGACTCGATCCTATTACTGCGAATTCATAAGCTGTTTGATCTCACCCATATGACTATCTAGTTTATCAGTTGGAATGAATAAGAAATATTCATCCTATTAATCTCCTTTCCTTTCTTATAGAGATAGGGGAAAAGCTCATATTGCAACGGATCACACGTAGAGATATAGATAACACACATAAAGCTAGAGGGATTTCGTAACTGATGGATTGAGCAGCAGCTCGGAGACCACCTGAGAAAGAATATTTATTATTTGATCCATACCCCGCCATAAGAAGTCCAAGAGGAGCAATACTTGAAACGGCGATCCGGAAAAAAACACCTATACTAAGATCAGCTAAAACGATGTGGCGGCCGAAGGGAATTACTAAATAACTCGAAATAATTGGTATAACCACTATAGCTGGTCCAATACTGAATAACCAAAGATCCCCTCTAGATGGGATAATATCCTCTTTCAGAAGTAGTTTGATCCCATCTGCTAAAGCTTGAAGAATTCCCAAGGGACCGGCGTATTCAGGTCCAATACGTTGTTGTATTCCTGCAGATATCTTTCTTTCAAGCCATACAATAACTAATAATCCTATTAAAACTCCCAATATAGGAATAAGAATGTAAATTCTAATCCATATGAGACCGAAGATCTCTTTTATAAATCCCAGTACAAAAGATAAATTGATAACTCGTTCCTCAGGATCCGTCGTATTAATCACCATCTTAACGATCAACCTCTCCCATAATGATATCTATACTACCTAAAATTGTCATGATATCGGCCAATTTCATGCTTTTAACCAGTTGAGGAGGAATTTGCAAATTAATAAAACCAGGTGGGCGAATTTTCCATCTCCAGGGAAAAATACTATCATCTCCCATTAGAAAAATTCCTAATTCTCCTTTGGGAGCTTCTACTCTCACATAATGTTCTTGTTTTGGTGACTCAAAAGTAGGGGAAGGTTTTTTACTAATAAATCGAAATTCAAAATCATTCCATTCCGAATCTTTGCCTTTATCGAGGCGCCGGGCTTCCAAATTCTCATAGGGTCCTCCCGGAATTATTTTTAGGGCCTGTCGAATAATTTTGATAGATTCTGTCATTTCCCCAATTCGTACCAAGTAACGAGCTAATGAATCCCCTTCTTTTTGCCATTGGACCTCCCAATCAAATTCATCGTAACATTCGTAATGATCAACTTTACGAAGATCCCATTGTATTCCGGAAGCTCGTAGCATAGGTCCTGATAAACCCCAATCTATTGCTTCTTCTCTACCAATGATGCCTACTCCTTCAACTCGTTCTAAAAAGATGGGATTGCGCGTAATAAGCCTTTCATATTCAGCCACTTTGGATAAGAAATAATCGCAAAAATCCAAACATTTATCTATCCAACCGTAGGGTAAATCTACAGCTACTCCTCCGATACGAAAATAATTATGCATCATTCGCATACCCGTGGCAGCTTCGAATAAATCATAGATAATTTCCCTTTCTCTGGAAATGTAAAAGAAAGGAGTCTGTGCACCAATATCAGCCATGAAAGGCCCAAGCCATAACAAATGGGGAGCTATACGACTCAACTCTAGCATGATAACTCTGATACAGCTAGCCCTTTTAGGTACCTGAATATTTCCCAATCTTTCCGGCGCATTTACCGTTACTGCTTCTGTAAACATAGTGGCTAAATAATCCCATCGTGTTACATAGGGAAGATATTGGACAATTGTTCGGTTCTCGGCAATTTTTTCCATCCCTCTATGCAAATAACCTAATATAGGTTCACAGTCAATAACATCTTCACCATCTAGAGTAACAATAAGTCGAAGAACACCATGCATCGATGGATGATGAGGGCCCATACTTACTATCACGGAGTCTTTTTCTGTAGCAAGCACGGTCATATGTCATTCTCCTCTGATTCGTTCTATAAATTGATGGAAACAAAGGAACGGCTCATTAAGATCCGGAATCTAACAACCAAAAAAAATTTTGGAATTGAAAATTTCGTTTGAAATCAACGGATTTTTAGCCCACGAATACTTAGTTGACCAATTAAATCTTCGTAACGAGGTCTGTTCCTTTTGGACAAATAAACCAGAAGTCGCTTACGTTTCCCCAAAATTTGCCACAAACCTCTTTGGGATGAATAGTCTCTTCTGTGCAATTCCAAATGATGAGTAAGTCTCAGAATCCGATCAGTTAAATGATATATCTGAGATTCAACGGATCTTCTCCGTTCTTTAAGAATCAGAGATGAACGAATGGGCGAATTCTTTGGCATAAAAACTATTTTTCTCGAGATAGAATGAATGAGATTGATTCATGGTCAGAAAGAAGAATGAGATCTATTAATTTTTCCATGGTCCATGGAAGAATTTGTTCCGAACATTCCCATTGAATGACAGATAGAGAATTTATCTCCTCCCGGAGAAACGAGTTTCTCCAATTTGGCTTTGCAGCGGGATACAGATAGATGAGAGATTCCTATATCGATAGAATCGAATAGATCGAATCCAAATAGAAATATCTTTTAGGATTTCGATTCATTCCATTGATGCGGATATGGATGTATTATGAAATACACTATCTACATATCTATCTATTTATCCATCTATCTATCCATTTATAGATAGATAGATATCGAATCTCTATTAAATAGATCCCATTTCCTAATATAAAATTAGGGATACATACGTATTCTTAACATAACAGACCGACTCCCATCATTTGTATTGAACCAATATCTATTCATACAAGCCAGATCCTCTAATCGATAACTAGGCCAAAGAAAACGTTTAGTCATTTGGGTTATATCTATATCAAGATGTTTATCTCTTTCCATGAGTTCTTCGTAGTTTTGTACGTCCTTTTCATCGGAAAGTTCTGCATTTCCATCTAGATCATTCTCCAGATCGAAACGATTTAGAATTCTAAATTCTCTACGACGTCTCGGAAGCAAAATATCTTCAAAAATGAGAGAACTTGAAATGTTTTCATTCCCATCTCCAAGAATTCCTCCGTGTCGTATAGATCCATCAGAAAGATTTGCATCTGCCCTTCCCCGGAACCTATTCTTAAATCTTAATGAAATACTTACGATTTTATACATCAGGAATTGGTCATCCAATACCTCAGATAAACGAAATGGTTCGACAATTAATATTCCATCCTTTACTGTTCCTGAAACATCCTTATCAATCGAATGAGACATTAGATCCAGGTCCAAATCTCCCGTTCGAAGATAGGGTATAGCAATTCTCTCCGGATCCTTCATTCCACTTAAAAGAGAACATATATTGATGTTATTTTCGAGTTCCCTCGCTATGGATTCTGCCCATCTAAATTGAATAGCAGTTTCAACAGTTTTTCCATCTTCCAGCAGAAATTCTACCTCATCGTATTCATTGTTCCCATTATCCTTTTTTTCTTTGTCCTGACTATCCAATCCAACATACTTTTCTTGGTTTTGAACATTCGATCTAACATATTCTTGTTCTTGAACATAGGATCCAATATCTTCTTTCTGTTGTTCTCTTTCTTCTCGGTCTCGGACATTCGATCTAATATTTTCTTCTTTCCTATATGATCCAAAAATATCTTCGTGTTCTTCTCGTATAAGCGATTTTCTTGGTATGATCATCAATTCAGTTTTATATGTATCATTCATTCCTACAAGTTCTGGGAATAACCAGAATCTTAAATTTGATCCGGAACGATCCGTTCTTCTTCGATTAATTCTCGGAGAATCAGTAATATCAAAATTGTCTCTTTCTTTCTCGTCGATCCATTGAGAATTCGTAATAGAACAAATATCCTCCTTGTAAATTTCTTGATAATTGAGAATATTGTAACCGAAATCCTTCTGATCTTCATCCTTTTTTGAATTCGTAATATCATGAATATATCTTTCCCTAGGAATCTCTTGATAATCGGTAATATTGATATTATCCGGTATATCAAATAGTTCCGATTCACGTATAATACTATTAGAGAGAATCTCTTCCCGTTCATTCTGCCGTACTGGCAGTCCGTTAAGATCGAAATCTTTTGTGAAATCGATATAACTATATGAGAAAAGATTGTATCTGTAACGTTTGTTCAGTTTCCGGGTTCGCCCCGGAGAAGGTTTTACCCAAAATGAGGGATATCCCTGTTGTTGTTCATAGGGAATGAATCTATTTTCTTCATAGGAATGAAGAGAATCTCGATTCTCAGTCGTCCGTTGCTTACTCATCTCATTTCTCCATCTCTGTGGTGCTATTCCAGACCATATCTGTGAGGATAAATTGTATCGATCGCAACATTTTAACCACTCTTTCCAGTCATTTGCTCTCAAATCTTGCGGTTCTTTAGAATCCAATATTCCTTGTATATTGAAAAATTCTTTGATCTTTCCTTTTAAAAAAGGATACGATGTTCGATATTGTAATAGATATTTTGAATGGGACTTGTTCATTGATCTTATTTGCCATATCTCGTTAAATAGATATGCTTGGGACATTAAGATCATGTCCCGATCGGTACCAACTTGTAAATCTCGTATCTCTTTGGTAATTGAATGGTAGTTGGGAATTTTATCCTTATTTGTCTTCGAAATATCGTTCTTCAAAATGAAAATTCTTCTGTAAATTGCTACAAGATTCCTCGTCGATCTAATACAAAATTGTATGTTCAACCTGATGAGGCGAATAACACTTAGGGAAATATCTCTGCCCATTCTTTCAATAAATAGATTTATTGAATAGGGCCATTTCAAAAAAAATCGTACACTTCTCTTTCTAAATTGAACAAGTATTTGCCGAATCTGAATCAATCGCTTTTTTGATTCCGATTCTATATAACTAGAACATTGATTATTTTTTTCCTCTAGATCGACATTAATCCCTAAATTCACTAGATATTTCTCAGTGATCTGTTCGATCTGATCATTCATTGTGGTTGTCCAATCATCTAGATCTTCAATAGTTGTTTGAGTTCCATATCCAGGTCGATCCTGAATCTCCGATGAAAAATTTGCACTACCCGCAGGCCTAGTCCCGATGAGCAATTGATATTTATTGAGGATCTGGTCATTTATTCCGATATTTTCTGTACTCCTATTATCTGGTTGAGGTCCAGATTCCTTTATTCGTCCTATTCCTGATAGAATTGTTCTTATCAATCGTCCTTTCAATTCTTTGATAATGGGTTCCCAAAAGGAAGGTATTTTTTTTGGATAACCAAAAGGTACTTCAGTTTCCAATCCCCAGGTCGTTAAATAGCTAGAACTCGATTTTTCTCCTTTGTCAAATTGGAGCTCAGATCCGTGCCAAGGTCTCAAACGAAAAGGAAATAGAATCTTGATCTGAATACCATCCCTGAGCCATCTGTCCGGAAATTCCGTTTCTGAAAATTCAATCCCATCATAAGTGCATTTGATATGAATTTCTCTACTCCATTCCCCCCAATCTTCATCCCATTCAGGGACTTGAAATAATAGCATACGACCAATATTTTTAGCTATTATTAATGAGGGTAAAATTATATATTTTCTAAGAATTGATTGGGTCACTAATATAAAACCTCTTATTTTTTGATTTAGTGAAAAATCCAATTTGTCTGCTATTGAGAGACGATCAACTTTTGATCTCTCCCCAGAATAAGTTCTTCCCGATTTCAAGTCTTTATTTAGAAAATTCGTAACAATTTGTTCCAGATCTACTCTATTGGGCATATAAAAAGAATCTTTTAAAAAAGTGGGTATCTCCATTCTTCCCAAAAATAGAAATAAAGGGGAATGTGCACCCGTTTGTATCATTTTACATATTATAGTTCTACGTCTTTGAGCACGCATGGATCCTTTTACTAGGTTACGGCGAAAATCTGACTCTTCCGAATAACGTCTCACAATTCTCTGTATTCCGTTCGGGTCGATAATTGTTATACTCCTGATCTTTCTTGGACGAAGATCATTTATTGAGGGTATGAAGTCGTATTTACCGCTTCTCAAATTGTAGGACCATCGAGGCACAAGTTTCTGAATCTCTATAATTTCGAAAGGGTCATTGAATAAGAATTTCCCGCAAAAGGCAGAAATAGATTTTGTTTGGGTCGAATCACCCGTAGATGAATTTATCCAAAGATCCCGAAGTACTGTCCATTCCTTCTGTTCCAAATGCTCGAAAAGTGAAACTTGTTCCGCAGAAGGAAGACTAAGGATTAATTCCCATCTCATGGGACTTGTGACATTTTTCTCGCCGCCAATTATACCAGGAATATCCAACAAATATTTTGCATAGGTCTCTTTATTACATGAAGCTATTTCCAATAGAACCTCAATATAAATTCTTCGATCATATGAGACTATTTCCAACAAATCTCTCGACGAGTCTTTTACATGAATCTCTTCATTATTTGAAGCCATTTCCGAGAAATCTATTCGATGAATTCCTCGATCTTTCAAATAAACTATATTCGGCAAATCTTTCGTATAGATCTTCCAATTATCCGAATTTCTGATCATTTGTTCCGCTAATAGATAAAGTTGTTTTGAAATAGGTTCAACTTTTTTCTTTTCTGATAATTCATTGATTGAGATAAACGAGTGAACGGTATCTGTAAGTAGTGGTTCCCAGGGTAGCGGAAAGTTTTTGCGTTCCAATTCTCGCCAATGATCAGAGATCCGATCTTCAATTTGATTATTCCAGGATCCTTCCGCGGTGTCCTTCGTAGGTACCTTTGTCAAATCCGGAAGATCCAAATTGATCGAATCGCTCAAAATCCAAGGTGACCTTAATTGATCAATTATTCCACGGAACGGTCCATTCAGAAAGGGATCATGTATCTTAGGAAAGGAATCTCCCTGATAATTGGATAATTTAACTCCTTTTTCCATCACATCTCCAACAGGGGATCCATTGCTTAGAGCTTCTATTCGATTCCTGAATTCATTGCCCAAGTTATCCTTTCTCTGCTCTTCAGTGCAAATCCATTGATAATAAAGATCCTCGGATGAGGAAAAGGTATCTGAAAGATTCCTATATCTTCTGATCCTTTCCCAAAATACCGACACACTAGGTAGAGATGTGAAAGATATCCTTTGTTTTCCATCACTTGAACATGTGTCGAAGAAATATTGGGATACTTCGGTCTTTACAGGACCTGAGTTAGTAAATGGGCTATTTCTGATATATCGCAATGGCCTATTCCATCTGCGATGATCAAACAAAATAATGGGCCATGGTTGATCGAACCATGGTGATTCTTCGTTGGGGAGTCTTTTAAATTCATTTTGATCCTTATGTACAAAGTCATCCTTTATTTCTTTATTAGAAATAAGAGACGGTGACGGAGTTCTGCCCAAATATAATAAACAGGAATAATAAATAAGAATACTAAAAGTTCGATTTATATAGCGTTTTGATATAGTATAACCTATGGGTGAATCACGTTCTATACGGAAAGATACCAATCTTGCCAAATTTATGAATAGAACATGACCACCCAACCAACCACAAAGACTACTTATTACAAATGATATATTATTGCTATAACGAAAAAGAAAAAGGTTCATCAGTCTCGTTAATATAGGACTTGGTAGAATAATAGGATTCAGTAATTGAAAAATTAGGCTATCCATAAATAGACCTAGAATTCTAGAATTGTTAAGTGAATTTATGGGGTACAGAGATTTTGAATTTGAAAGTTTCTCGTTGGTATGGAAACAATGAAGGAACATGTATGGTACAACTAATAAAGTTATTGCGTGAGGTTTCCCCAATACTGTATAGATAGGTGAATAGTACATCGATAAAAAAACTATTAATTGTCCCGTAATAGAACCACTTATAGTTACTATACCATCTACAGTTCCTTCTAGAAATAAAATTCTCATGGGGGATATCTGAGAAGGACTAATGGGCAATGTGGTAATAAATCCGTAATAGAGTCCAAATAAAATGATCGGACCCGATACTTCTATCCTTGATGATATTGAATCCCATGGTAGACTCAAGATTCTAAGTATCATATTCACTATAAGTATCATATTAAAAATCCTTCTTAAAAAACGTGGAATGATTATAGAAATTATTCCAATATCTCCCATATATACATGGGAGATATTGGATATGAATAGTTATCATTTTCTAATTCATGAATTCAATTTCATAGAATTGGTCCCAATTTAAAATCGATCTTTACTTGATCTCTCCATATATGTGCATATATGCACATATATGTTTATAACATATATCAAATAGATATGCATATGCCATTAGCACATATATTCGATTCGGAAATATTGAGGGATATTTAAAACTTGTTGTCTCTTTTTTTTTTTTTTTTTTATTTTACTAGGGTGGTCCGGCCCAAGTCTTCTAAATTGTCGTTACACCGCAAAGGTCGGGTGACCAATTCAAGGACATTCCTAGCATTAGCAAATCCGTGAATTTGCGCAAAGGTGAATTCAACCGACCATTTAGTATTCATTCCTCTTGCTTCTAATGGGTCAGCATGAGCCATTCCAGTGATGGCTAAGTCGGGTTGTAACTCACGTATACGTCGTAATTGATTATAATTATCCGGTTTTTCCACAATTCGTGGTATTGGTACACACATCTTTATACATGTATCTCGCAAAAGTGCTAATTCAGCAGCTTGATATCGTTTATCCATATATGGAATACCAATTTCATAAACGATCATTCCACATCTGATTAAGAATCTTGCTAGAGATATTTCTAGAAGATTATCTCCCATGAAAAATACAGATTTTCCATGTACCAAAGAAATATAATCCTTCAAACTTTCCCATATCTGTTTCTCCCTTTCCTCTAAACCCTGAGTTTCAATATCAAATACAGGACAAATCTTTTCGATCCAAGCACGCGTTCCGTCCGGACCGATAGGAAAAGGAGCTCCAATTAATCTACATCTTTCACGTCTTACCAAAGTGGTTGCTGTACGACTCAGAAATGGATTGATACCACAGACATAAACTCCATTACCTAATGACGGAAGATGAGTATATCTCTGGGCAGGTAACCAACCGGATACCTTGACAGATTGGCGCCTTAATTCCGGACTGAGTTGAGAAGCTACGTTCGAAGGTAGGGATCCAAAAAGAGCTAAGGAGGGATGATCTCCGTATTCTATGAATTCTCCTTCCTTTTCAAGGGGAGGAGGGAATTTTTGTATAGTTCCATTCCGTTCACGAACGAATAATCTCTGTTCTAGACAACGATGTGCCATCGCAGCTAGCACAGTATCTTCCCCTTGAGTAAAAGCATGATCCAGTCCGTTTGCTCTTGCCACTATAATTGGTATTCCAATTTCAGATTCCAATTTTGGTGCCATACCTTCCAAGTCCATTTTTATTATTTCTGTAGTACAAGTACCTATCCATATGATGACATTGGGGTCCCTATCTTTTTTTATCCGAATACAAAGCCTTTTCAACTCTTCATAATCATTCAATTGAGCCGAGATATCTCCTTCTTCTAATTCTGCCATTGCATAGCGAGGTTCTGCAAAGATCATAACTCCAAGCGTATTTTGTAGAAAATAACCACATGTCTTCGTGCCTACCACCAAAAAGAAACTGTCTTCAATCTTTTGGTATAACCAAGATACGCAGCTAATAGGACAAAAAGTATGATAATTACCCGTTTCACATTCAAAAGTGAGAGTTTCAGAGATCTTCGCTGACATAAATAGATTTCCCCAACGAGCCGATCAACGAATCAATTGTTGATCTCAAACCATCGTAAATCCAAGCAAATTTTCCTGATTCTTCCCCTGTTTCCCATCATTAATGGGACTTAGGTAGGAATCGGAAAGTAAACTGAAGAATTTTCGATCCGGAATCTCTTTCGGTACAATACCTTCTGGTTGAGACAATATCTGATCTGCTATGTTCAAATAATATTCACACACATAGTTAAGGGATGGTTCAGATCCAACCATTTCAAATAAGGTTTTACCCTTGACTCTAGATATTCGAATATCTTCAATAAGAGGTAAAACTTCTATTACGGGCATTGGACAGACTTCTACATATCCATCGATAAGATCTCTTTTAGATGTACGATTTCCGACCAAGCCTGCTAATCGGAGTAGATGTGTACGAGTTTTTTCCCCGATAGAGACAGCAATACGATTAGCTGCGAATAATGCATCAAATCCATTATCTGTAATTATTACGCAATAATCCGCATAGTTCAATGGAGCAGCAAAACCTCCACAAACTACATCACCTAATACATCGAATAAGATAATATCATATTCGTAAAATGCATTTAATTCTTTCAACAATTTCACAGTCTCCCCTACCACATATCCCCCACATCCGGCTCCTGCGGGTGGGCCCCCTGCTTCTACACAATCTACCCCTCCATAACCCTTGTGAATTACATCTTCGGGCCAAATCTCCTCATAATGATAATCCTTGGACTGCAAAGTATCTATAATTGTAGGTATCAGAAATCCTGTAAGAGTAAAAGTACTATCGTGTTTGGGATCACATCCGATTTGTAATACCTTTCCGCCACGTCTTGCTAAGGCGATTGAGATATTACAGCTAGTCGTTGATTTACCAATTCCGCCTTTTCCGTAAACTGCTATTTTCACCTCTAAATCTCCCGTTATTAATTAATAATCATAAGAATTATGATCCTCTTCTCCGTTCCAGAATGAAAAGGGTTAAGTGGTAGTAATAGGAATAATAGATCCGGTCATACCAGTAGTTTAACTCTCCACCTATCCTAAGATGGTATCTATGTATACATCTAAATATCCAACATATGGATAGCAGAAACATATGTATCTTTATCTAACCTATCTTATTGTGTTCCGCACATAAACCGTTCATTCCTATTCCTTGTCGTAACGACGAGGGAAAATAGTACAAAGAATTACATTCTTGATCATTCATCCTAAATGAAGGAAATAGGGAGAAAGATAAAAGAACAGATATTGTTCTCTAAAATAGATTATGAATTCATTAATTCATAGAACGGATCATATCCAATTTTTATTTTTATATGGATTCGTTGATGTGAGATTTTGACTAATCTCTCATTCTCTGTATCGATAGATCGATCTTTTATGTCCCCTTGCAATTCTTCGTCCCCTTCCCTTCTCTCCATCCCCTCCGTCCCCCTGTTCTCTTTCTGTTCTTCCTTCCCCTTTCTATTCCCCCTTCCTCCATTTTGGATTCATTTCATTATAGATAGATAGATATCTATCTATCTATATGGAACATATATAGAACTGATATTCCATCATTCAAAAAAGGATTCTTCTTAAAATGAAATGCTGAGAAAGAAAATACAGATAAAAAAGAGTGATTGATCAGGTAGAATTACAATCATTGAAGTAATGACGGTACGATCGCTGATATGGATTCCTCTCACTTCAGCACTTCCCACCACTTTATCTTTATCTACCAAAATCACCGGGCAGATCGGATCTAATCTCACGTATCCCAGCATTCAACCAGCCCATGATCCGAAGGCTATACAGCATGGAGCGGGCA